CAGTATCACTTTTTTTTATAGATCGTTCGGCAAAGTTTTTTTTATTTAAAATTTCACTATTTCAATTTAAAATTTTATTTTTAAATTGAAATAGAAATGAAAAATATCTTCATTTCGAAATTCTCTTGGATTTTAGTTGAGTAATGTATTCTATGAATAATAAATATATATGAAGAATACTCTTTCAATCAAAGAAATATTTCAATTATTTCCGTGTTCGTATTTTGAAAGTAAAAGGAATACAAATGGTAGGAAATTTATTCCAACTGAATTCTTCATAAATTTTCTATTTCGATGAACTGACTCTTACCAAAGTTAGATATGGACCATGAGGAAGAACGGAACTTTTTTTTTTATTTTGTTTACCTCTTTACTGTTCAAAGATCAAAGAGAAAACAATTCGGTTATTCCATTACGTGGATACACATTGGGAAACAACATAGTAGTTGTCCAACGAGATACTGCACATCCTAAAATATTGTCTTGGGCGAGTCACATATTGCGCCGCTTGTTTTAGTTTTACTATTTTCGAAATTTTATTTATGTTTTGCTTGTTTTATTGAACCCATTTCATATCATGGTTCAAACGTTAAAAGTCGACGGGTTTTACTAATCCTTTTCGAAATCCGAAGAAGTCATTGATTCTTTCGATCGGGATTCATATTGAAAATAATCAGAAATCTAGGAATTCTAATCGTAAAAGTCGCTTTCGATTATTTCAAATTAATTTAATTGAAATCAACACAAATTAAATACAAATAGATAAAGCAAAGAAATAGAAATGGGATACTATATAATATACATTATCACTATATATATTATATACGTAATTAAATCGATTTCTATATATATAGAAAAGGAATATGATGATACTATTGTAGATTGATCTATATTAATCTATATTAAATTAACCCGCATTACAATACAACTTTATACACTACAATAACAATACTAGATAGTATGGTAGAAAGAAATATCGGAATCTTTCTACCATACTATCGTATCTCATAGAATGCGACTGATTCTAGTCTGCCCATTTCATTTAAGACGCGAAATTTTTATCCTTTTCTTCTCTGCAATTATTGATAAGAAATAAAAAATCAAGTTTAATTCAAATTAATCACCTTGGCTGACTGTTTTTACGTATATTATAAGTAAAAAAGCAGTAGGAACTAGAATAAACAGTGCAGTAGCAATAAATGCGAGAATATTTACTTCCATAATCTCATTGTTTAATTTTTCTTTAATTCGCAATAACTCGGGAGTTAATCCCATAGAGATAATAAATCTTTCGCCTGTAAATTCAATGGGATGCATTACATCTCGATGATATCGAATCGGATCAATATCATGAATAACAATATCGGAGCTATCAAATCGATTCATCGTCAAGAATTGAATAGTATAACATAGGACGATCTTTTATCCATACTGAACTCAAAATTTGATTCCCGATACAATCAATAATTCCTTTATTTATTTATCATTCTTTTCCATTCTTTCTTTTCTATAACCTACCGCCCTCTTTGTACAATCATCTGATGAAGTATCATCTAACCGCCTTTCCACTTACCATTGGTTCTAAACAAACCCCAACAAACAATAGAAGCTCAATGAAAAAAAAGGAAGGAGCTAAGTTATAAACTCCTTTTTTTAATGATCCAATCTTCTTGGAAAACAAAAGAAGTATGATAAAGACGAGTACAAATTCCGGTATAAAAAAATCGAATATTCCATCAAATTAACTATTTTTTTCTATTTTTATATATTTATATATAAATTTTAAAAGTTTGTTCTTTCAAGGAAAAACCCTTTTCAAGGAAAAACCCTTATAAAAATAGAAAAAAAAATTCATTATCTCGCTAATAAAAAAGTGATCTCGCTAATAAAAAAGTGATCCTTGTTTGATCTTTATTTTTTGAATATCCTCTTTCATTGGATTAGTAATGGGACGCATATATCAAAAGCTCAATGCGAAATTTGAATGAGATAGATTATTTCAAATTAGTAAAATTTGAAATTGAGGTTACACAAAATAGGGCCCGAAAAGGATATACTTTTATTTTAATCTTAAAAAAAAAGTATTCTATACTATTCTATACACAGTAACTATGTTCAATTTATTTTATATTGTACAAATTCCATTTATGTATGTACTCCCGGGAAACATACAATACTCTACTCTATTTCATATTTCACAGATCGGGAGTAATTGAAAAAGCCAGACCCAGTACAGTACGGTATCCCGTGGAATCCTGAATCTGATGCTAATAATATAATAATTGTACTAATCCACATATGCCTCTCTCCCATCAATCGAATCGGTACTAGTCGAAGAAATGGAAATTCCCCCATTTGGTTGATGATAAATGTGAAACGAAGAAGAAAAAAAGAAGAGGGATCGCTGTTGGGAATGAAATTATGTTATTTGGACTTCTTTTCACAAAAAATAGAGAGATGAATTGATATAGTTTTTTATTGGATTTGGATTCGTCGGGAC